CACGAAGCCCCTGTCTTTATTATCTTTATTATCTTTATTATAAAGTACAACTTTATACACTACACTAACACTAATAGATAGTATGGTAAGAAAGAAAATATACTATTTCTATACTCTTACTATACTCTTACTATACTCATAGTATACGGATACTGATACGAATACTGTCGATTCTAGTCCGCTCATTTCATTTAAGACGCCAAAATTGGAGTCATTTTACTTTTTTTATTCAATCTTTGATAAGAACTCAGAAGTCAAGTTTCATTCAAATTAATTAATCCTTTTTATTTTGATTTTGACTTTCTGTTTTTACATAAATGATAAGCAGAAAAGCAGTAGGAACTAGAATGAACAGTGCAGTAGCAATAAATGCAAGAATATTTACTTCCATAATCTCATCTTTTTTTTACTTCACAATAACTCGGGATTTAATCCCATAGAGATGATAAATCTTTCGCCTGTAAATTCAATGAATGAATTATCTCAATGATCTTGAATCGGATCAATATCAATATCATGAATAACAATATCTGAGCTATCAAATCAATTCGTCGTCGCGAATTGAATAGTATAACATAGGAAGATCTTTTATCCATACTGAATCCAAAATAGGATTCCCGATCCAATCAAAAATTACTTTTGAATGAAAGATATTTTTTCAACTTCACATTATAAATTGAGGTTACACAAACAAAACCGGAGTCAGAAGGGGATACTTTTTAAATTGGAAAAGTATTCTATCGGGGGAATTCTGTTAAATTCATTTTGTATTGTACAAGAAAGGAATTCCATTTTTGTATGTGCGCTTGAGAAACATAGAGTCCAGAGTCCTTTATTCCATCGAAAAAGCAGATTCAGTATCAGTATCTCTTGGAATACTGACTATAGTGCTTCCATCAATTGTACAAATCTACATATGTCTTTCTACTACCAACCAGTACTAGTTGAACTAGTTGAAGTAATGAAAATTCCCCTATTTGTTTTTGTTTGATGAGAAAGGCGAAACGAAAAGGAAAAGAAAAAAAACCCCCCTCGGGAATGAAATTTTTATTCCTGCTCCCCTGTTGATAGAAAAAGGAAAGATGATTGATGTACTTATTGAATCTGTCGGGACTGGCGGGGCTCGAACCCGCAGCTTCCGCCTTGACAGGGCGGTGCTCTGACCAATTGAACTACAATCCCAGGGAAATAAGAAGAAGGGATCTAGCATAAATTTTGATTTTTTTTATTCTTATTCCTCCGTATCGGGTATTTCTGAAGGACAGGGGGGTTATACCATCTCAGGGTATATTGGCGAATTGTTGGGCCGAGCTGGATTTGAACCAGCGTAGACATATTGCCAACGAATTTACAGTCCGTCCCCATTAACCGCTCGGGCATCGACCCAGACCCAAGAAGAGCCCATTCGGGGTTTATTGGTAATACATGATATAATAAACTTCCCTTTGTAGTACCCTACCCCCAGGGGAAGTCGAATCCCCGTTGCCTCCTTGAAAGAGAGATGTCCTAAACCACTAGACGATGGGGGCATATTTGCCCAACGTCGTCCATCGTTGCTCATTGTAAGAATAGGTTCTTAAAATTGTCAATAAAGTCGACCAATATGATTAGATCCAAGGAATCTTTCCGTTTTTCATCATTTAAAATGAAAATTTCATACAAATTTTTGATTCATAATTCATATTTATTTTATAAATCATTCATTTGATTCGCTATTGTATATATTGTATATACATATACAATATAATATACATATACAATATATAAAATTTATATTTATTAGATTTTTTTTATTATTTCTATTTAGAATTATATATTATTCTAATTCTAAATTAGAATAAGAAAATAAGAATATTTCATAGAATTTAGTATTTTCTATTATATTACTTATAAAATATATAGAAATTTATATTTATTAGATTTTTTTTATTATTTCTATTTAGAATTATATATTATTCTAATTCTAAATTAGAATAAGAAAATAAGAATATTTCATAGAATTTAGTATTTTCTATTATATTATTAAAAATAATAGAAATTAATAGAAATAGAATAGCTATAATAAATTAATAAAAGAAAAGCAATTAGGATCGGTTTTGAAACAATTCATTGCTAGACTTGATAGATAAATCAATTTTATTATTATTCAAGAATAAGCCACTAGCCACTACGAAGGTACTGCATGGACTTATGTATGTATATATACTTAAGTATATAATATATGTACATGGAGCTATTTTATCCATAGAGTGACTGATTCAGGAATTGAATCAAACAGGCCCTTTTAACTCAGCGGTAGAGTAACGCCATGGTAAGGCGTAAGTCATCGGTTCAAATCCGATAAGGGGCTTTGACTTTTTCATAAAACTACAGCCGTAGTATTCATATTTGAAGCAAGAATGGAAATATTTTAAATAGAACAAACAAAGTAAAAAGTAATCCGCTGTATAATAAAATTATAATAAAATAATAGGTTATCATCCTACTGAATTAGAATTTA